AAACTAGTATTTGTGGGTTTTGGCTTGAGCCGTACGAGATGAAATTCTCATATACGGCTCTCAGAGGGGGAGCCTTTCTTGGGTTACCTATCTCAATAAAGTATATGATTGGTTCGAGGAACGTCTCGAGATTCAAGCGATTGCAGATGATATAACTAGTAAATATGTTCCTCCTCATGTCAACATATTTTATTGTCTAGGGGGGATTACGCTTACCTGTTTTTTAGTACAAGTAGCTACGGGTTTTGCTATGACCTTTTACTATCGTCCAACTGTTACAGAGGCTTTTTCTTCTGTTCAATACATAATGACTGAGGCCAACTTTGGTTGGTTAATTCGATCAGTTCATCGATGGTCAGCAAGTATGATGGTTCTAATGATGATCTTGCACGTATTTCGTGTGTATCTTACGGGTGGTTTTAAAAAACCCCGCGAATTAACTTGGGTTACCGGGGTGGTTCTGGCTGTATTAACCGCATCTTTTGGCGTAACTGGTTATTCCTTGCCTTGGGACCAAATTGGCTATTGGGCAGTAAAAATTGTAACAGGCGTACCTGAAGCTATTCCTATAATAGGATCACCTTTGGTAGAATTATTACGTGGAAGTGCTAGTGTGGGCCAGTCCACTTTGACTCGTTTTTATAGTTTACATACTTTTGTATTACCTCTTCTTACTGCCGTATTTATGTTAATGCACTTTCCAATGATACGTAAGCAAGGTATTTCGGGTCCTTTATAGAAAAGGCAGATCATAGATATTTGTAATTTTTCATATCGGGGAGGGATAAGGGTTTTTCATTGCTACAAATATGGGTTGTTTAAAAATAAAGCATGTTATTTGGATACTTCTATTCAACTCTAAAGTATTTTTTATTTTATACGAATAGAATAGTTGAAGTATATTTTCCTAAACAGAGGATGGATTATGGGAGTGTGTGACTTGAACTATTGATTGGCCCGTGCAGATATATGATTTTATCCGCCACGTTGGAATTTACAACCCAATGTGTCTTCACATCCAACCATCACATCACGTCGATCCCTTTATATAGCATAGGATAATAGGATAGGCCGGTTCGCTTGAGGAGAATATTTTCTATGATCATGCCCGAATCTTGTCATACATGAAAAGGCTCCGTAAAATCCCTATAATAAGTGATGTGGAATGATCCAATGTTCTATTTATTCACTTTTTTTAATTTTTCTTTTTTTTTTTAGTAATTTTTATTAGAATTAATTTGATAGTATAATTGGATAGTAATCTTAGTAAGTTTTTATAGTATGTAGATGCATTCATTTCCTCTGCATCAATCCTGATCTATGATACTATCGGAGTTAAATAAGGGATCTAAGGAAGAACAGGGGCTAAGATTTTCTTAGTAACAAGTAAAAATTTTGTATTTTTGTATGTAATACAATTAAGATATTGTGGGGATAAATACTAACCAAAAGACATGAGACAATCCAAAAAGCACTTGATCATGATCTAGTTTGTAAGCCGACTTGGATATTGAGCATTTCCTTGTTGCCAGAACTGAAATCTTTGCAATAAATAATGAATCGTTGAAACTAGGGTAAATGTCATTTTCTTCTCTTACAGAGAATCATTCTACATTATCTATGTAGATATGTCTGAAATATAGATCTTCTATGGACCTATTTATGTTCTATTAATCTATTTCTGTGATTCTTTTGATTATTGCTCGAGCCGGATGATAAAAAATTATCATGTCCGGTTCCTTTGGGGGATGGATCCACAAGGATTCACCTATCCAAATAACAAAGAAACCTGATTTGAATGATCCTGTATTAAGAGCTAAATTGGCTAAAGGGATGGGACATAATTATTATGGAGAACCTGCATGGCCCAATGATCTTTTATATATTTTTCCAGTAGTAATTCTAGGCACTATTGCATGTAATGTGGGCTTAGCAGTTCTAGAGCCGTCAATGATAGGTGAACCGGCGGATCCTTTTGCAACTCCGTTGGAAATATTACCCGAATGGTACTTCTTTCCCGTATTTCAAATACTTCGCACAGTACCCAATAAGTTATTGGGTGTTCTTTTAATGGTTTCAGTACCAATAGGATTATTGACAGTACCTTTTTTGGAAAATGTCAATAAATTCCAAAATCCATTTCGTCGTCCAGTAGCCACAACAGTCTTTTTGATCGGTACCGCAGTAGCTCTTTGGTTAGGGATTGGAGCAACTTTACCTATTGAGAAATCCTTAACTTTAGGTCTTTTTCAAATTGATTAAACCGTTAAATACCACAACATAGATATCTAAGGAAGATCCCCTTCTGGATCTTCCTTAGATACATCAATCTTTTTATGATCTATTCTGCAAATATATGGACTGTTTCGGAGATTCAAAAATTATTCTATTCTTTTTGATTTCTAAAAAAGAAAAAATGAAAAAAATCCAATGGATTTCAAATTAGAACTTTTTATTAAGTAAATTGATTGCAAAATGATTCTGTACAGTGCTCAATATCTGTTTTACATCTTCTGTGCAAAAATATTTCATTTTCATAAGATCTTCTTGACTGTGACTCAAAAGGTCCAATAATGTATGTATATTGGATCTTTTGAGACAATTATAGGTCCTGGAAGACAATTCTGATTGGTCAATAAAAATACATGTCAATGGAATTCCTTTTTTGTTTTTCTTGAGATTAGTGAATTTGTCTTGAAAGGAAAAAAGGGGTAGATTCCATCTGTTTTCATTTTCCTTTAAATTCATGTCCTCTTCCTCTGCATGTAGAAAAGGAATCAATAAATCAATCAAATTACGAGAAGCTTCATAAAGTGCTTCTTTAGGAGTTAAACTTCCATTCGTCCATATTTCTATAAAGAGTATCTCTTGTTTTTCATTCCCATTCCCATAAGAATGAATACTATGATTCGCATTTCGAACAGGCATAGATACAATATCTATAGGATAACTTATAGGATAACTTCCATCGTGAGAGTCATTTGTGGATTTCATATAATATCCGCGATCTCTCTTGATTTGTAATTCAATACACAAATCAATTGGTTCTGTCAGGTTAGCTATATGTTGTGTCGTGTCAACTATTTCTACGGAAGGTGGTGAGATGATATCTTGAGCTGTTATGTATTTTGGACCCCTGACACAAATGGATGCGTTCCTAACTCCATAAAGATTACTTCTTAATACAATCTCTTTCAAATTTAGTAAAATATCATGTACTGATTCTTCAATACCTGCTATCGTAGAATATTCATGCAGCACATTTTCAGATGTTGCACGTGTGATACATGTTCCTTCTATTTCTCCAAGTAAAGCCCTTCGCATGGCAATACCTATGGTATCGGCTTGACCTTTCATAAGCGGGGACAGAACGAAACGACCATAATAAAGGCGCTTGCTGTCTACTCTTGATTCAACACATTTCCACTGTAGTGTTCGAGTGGATCCTACTATGTCTTCTCGAACCATACTATTATTTTTCTTTTATTTATAATTATTGGATCAGAATCATTTATTTATCTTGGAATCTCTTGAATTCTTATTTCTACACACGTCTTTTTTTAGGGGGGCGACATCCATTATGTGGCATAGGTGTTACATCACGTATGAAACTTAATAGTATCCCATTTCTACGAATGGCTCGTAATGCCGCATCTCTTCCGAGACCTGGACCTTTTATCATAACTTCTGCTCGTTGCATACCCTGATCAACTAATGTACGAATAGCATTCAATGTTGCAGCTTGGGCAGCATAGGGTGTTCCTTTTCTTGTACCTCTGAATCCAGAAGTACCTGCGGAAGCCCAAGAAACCACCCGACCTCGTACGTCTGTAACAGTTACAATAGTATTATTGAAACTCGCTTGAACATGAATAACTCCTTTTGGTATTCTACGTTCATTCTTATTGGAACCAATACGTGCATTCTTACGTAAACTCATTTTTGCTATAGGTTTTGTCATATTTTATTAGATTATATTTCTAAGAAGAAAATAAAAAGAAAAAAGAATCAGAAATCTACAGAAAGAGACGACGGGGATATTGGGGATATCTATTTCATATGAAAACGAATCCTTTCTTATTTCTTTTTACATGTACATGGGTTTTATTTTCCAAAGAAAAATGAAAAAGTTCTTTACCCCTGTCTCTGTTTATGTCTCGGATTGGAACAAATAACTATAATTCGTCCCCGCCTACGAATCAAGCGACATTTTTCACAAATTTTACGAACAGAAGCCCTTATCTTCATATTTCTCATTCCTTACTTTCATTCTAAATATATTTTTTTTTTAACAAAAATCAGTTTATTGCATTTTTGAACTTTGAATTATATCTCTACGAAAAGGATGTTTAAAAGAATGATCTAATCGTTCGAATCTTTTTTGCGAAGTCTATAAATTATACGTCCCCTGGTTGAATCATAACGACTCATTTCGATTTTGACTCTATCTCCGGGTAGTATACGTATAAAACTGCGCCGGATTCTCCCTGAAATATAACCTAGAATTATATCTTCATTATCTAATCGAACTCGGAACATACCGTTGGGTAGTGATTCAGTAATTAAACCCTCATGAATCAATTTCTGTTCTTTCATTCCAGGGAACCCCCTTTAAGTATTAACTAATAGAGGAAGAGTTCTATAATTCACTTTTCCTCTCTATGTTACAAATAGTAAGTTCGAGAGAAATTTAGGGTATCCTAGGAGAATTACCATATATAACACAAAATTTCTCCTCCAATTTTTTCTAATCGAGCTTCTCGATCTGTTATTATACCTCGAGAAGTAGAAAGGATTACAATTCCCATTCCACCTAAAATCTTAGGAATTTGTTGATAGTTGGAATAAATTCGTAGACCAGGTCGGCTGATACGCTTTAAATTTATTTTATTACCTTTCCTAGTCTTTCTATGTCGTAAGGTTGAAACCAAGAAATTTTTTTGACTTTCTTGATGTTTTCGAACGTTTTCAATAAAACCTTCTCGTAAAAGTATTTTCACAATGTTTTTAGTGATATTAGTAGATACTATTTTAACTCTTTCCTTTTGATCTATGTCAGCATTTCTTATAGAAGTTATTATATCGGCAATAATGTCCCTACCCATGACGAACTATTGTTATTGGTGCCCCCTAATTTTGATATAGTCAACATGCTTCTTTTTTGTTTTCTTTTTTATTTTTATTGAATTTTTTTTTAATTATTATAGATTCTCAAAAATTCTTAGAAATTTCAAATATATACATGAGACACACACAATCTATTAATCGAATATATTTCAGATATTCTAATATTCTATTCTATAGATAGATAGGATATATCCTATTATCCTATTTTCATCTATAAGACTTCGGGTGCTAATGAAACGATTTTAGTAAAATTTAACTGGCGCAATTCTCGAGCAATTGCACCAAAAATTCGAGTTCCTTTTGGATTTCCTTCTTGATCAATGATAACCGCTGCATTGTCATCATATCGTATTATCATGCCGTTGTCACGTTTTAGTTCTTTACATGTGCGTACAATCACAGCTCTAATTATTTCTGATCTTTCTAGAGGCATGTTGGGCACTGCTTCTTTGATTACAGCAACAATAACATCGCCAAGATGAGCATATCGGTGATTACCAGTTCCTATGATTCGAATACACATTAATTTTTGAGCTCCACTGTTATCTGCTACATTCAAAAAGGTCTGAGGTTGAATCATATCATTTTTATTTTAATCTCTTATTTCAAGATAATGGAAAAAAGAAATATTGTCTGTCCGGAGATAAAGAAATCCGTGGTTGTTTTTTTCTTCTTAATACTCTTTCTTCTTTTATTTTACTTTTGTTTACCTATCCTGAAATAACAAATTGAGTTCGTATAGGCATTTTGCATGCAGCTATTTCCATAGCTGCTTTGGCTACAGCTTCAGATATTCCACTCATTTCATAAATTATTCGGCCCGGTTTAACAACGGATACCCAATATTCGGGGGATCCTTTGCCCGAACCCATACGTGTTTCTGTAGGTCTTACAGTAACAGGTTTGTCGGGAAAGATACGTACCCATATTTTTCCACCACGACGCGCATATCGTGTCATTGCTCTTCGCCCTGCTTCTATTTGTCTAGCTGTGATCCGAGCAGGTTCAAGTGCCTGAAGAGCATATCTGCCAAAACAAATAGAATTGCCTCGGCAAGATATTCCCTTCATTCTACCTCTATGTTGTTTACGAAATCTGGTTCTTTTAGGGTTATAGTTGATGGTTATTTCTGAATTCCATATTCCATCTCTACTGCAGAGCCGGACATGAGAATTTCTTCTCATCCAGCTCCTCGCGAATGAAATGGAAATGATTCAAGAAAATTACATATTACATAAAAATATGTATTTTCTTCTCTCAAAAGACAAAAGAAAGAATATACTCATTTTTTTATATTGAATTTGTTACATGAGTAGGCTGTATATATAACTAGATAACTAGAGATAACTAGGCGTGTTTCTTTCTATTTATATAATTTATTTATATAATTTATATATAAATAGAAATAGAAAGAAAAATAATGATATAAAGAAAAAGAATGCTTCTTTATTTTAGCAAAATCTCTAAAGTATTTTTCTTTACCTCTATTGAATCACACCAATAGTCATCCAATATTAAATGAAAGAAAAAGAAAGAAAGGTTTCGCGGGCGAATATTAACTCTTTATTCCTTCATTTGTAGGGTCAATTCATGACCATTCAGAAGAAATCCATTTTTTCTTGGTTCATTCCGCCATCCTACCCAATGAATCCTTAGGATTTATTTGTTTTCAAGAAAATCCTATGTAATCACAGGTTCCATCGTTCCCATAACTTCTCTATTAATACTTAGGTCCGAACTCTGCAATGGAGCTCTCAACATAATCTGTTATTTGTTTCCGAGTCAATCTCCTCAGTTTTTATTAACCCGAAGCTCAATTCAATTTTTATCTATTTTCTATTATTTAGATTCTTTCTTTTTCTATCTTAATTACTTACCTTACATATATAATAGACTATATTATCTATATTGATTATATTCTTTCTATTATTATTCTATTAGATTTTTATTGTATATTAATGTTGATGCTTTATAACACTGCCTTTTTTATGGGGTAATTCTTCATAAACCATACATATGGGAATCATATATCATTTAAGATCATTTAGATCTTTATTCTCTCTTTCTATCACCCTTCCTTTTTCCACATCCCTTTTTTTTAACAATTCATAATCAGATTTATTTTTTATGAAAAGGATTTCAGTTGCTACAACTATATGATTGATTAAGTCATATAGTGACTGTTTCTTGGGATCTCGACAATACGAAGTAATAAGTTGTTTATGAGTTTTGAGTTTCTTTAGTTTTTATAGTTATTAAGTTTATAGTGCGGTCAGCCCATTTTTATTTTCAGTCTCAATTCTAAAGAAAAAACTAACGAGTCACACACTGAGCATAGCAATTATACTAGAATTTAAATTAAATTTAAATAAA